ACCCCCGGATTTTCTCATAGATAAATGTACGAAATAAATCCAATTTGTAAAAAAAAATTCCCCAAAATTTTGGATTTTTACTCCTCACGTCCAGGATTACGTCCTGGGTCATTAGATAAGAATCCAAAGATAAAGAGGGAAACAAAGAATATCACTACTGTATAAACAAAGAGTTTGAGAGTAAGCATTACATAATCTCCAAGATTTTTTTTTAAGGAATAGATTACCCGTTTTTCCTTACCGCACAGATCCACTAGGATGGTTTTTTTTATTTTGACACCTAAAAAATGCAAAAATCAATTCTTAAAAAAAATTGCAAGAATTGCTTTATAATAAGCAGTCTTATCAATATCAAAAATTAGTTTAAGTATTGTGTGGGTACCTAAAGGTACCTGCTCAACGTAGGTGCAGGGGGTAGAAAGGCTGATCCAAATTTATTGTTGCAGCTATACATTCAATGTAGAAGAATTTGAATTTTAGAATCGAAAGTTCATAATATAAGACTTCTCGGCTCTTCTACATTTTTTCATTTTTTTGCAATGAATACATCTTTTTGCAATGAATACATCATTCAATTTGGCAGACAGATACAGAATAGTAAAGATTTCATCGAAAACTTACAGCAGCTTGCCAAACAAACGCTAATAGAAAAAAGAGTACAGGTATGACAGGCATAACATCCACGATTGGGTTGAAAATGGCATAAGCTTCGGGTAATTTGGCTAAGAAAAAACTAGTCGGATAAAGACCAGAATTAAAACAGATAGAGGTTAAACTAAGTATATTAGGCATAACAAGCATTTCGTTCTTGTAGAGTAGATAATTGGATTTTGATTGAGTTATTTTTCTAAGGGAAAAAGGAAAAGAAAAGGTGGATTCAAAATCCTTTTTTCTTCGGACTTTCCCAAACACAAAATACCTCCTTGTATTCGCATTCTCAAATGGGAATGGAAGAAATTCGACTTTCATATAATATCTTAATAGAATTCCATGTAATGATCAATGCATTTTTTGGATTCTATATTATCCGCATGTTTAGAATCCTAGCAAGAAAATATCCCTGATTTTTTAGGTAATTGAAGTGGGATTGACGAATAATATATAATAAAAATACTGTTTATTAGTGTCGCATAAAAGAAATGGGGCGTGGCCAAGTGGTAAGGCAGCGGGTTTTGGTCCCGTTATTCGGAGGTTCGAATCCTTCCGTCCCAGATTTTTTTTTTCATGAAACGAAAGATAGAATCGTATTGTGCCCTGCAAGACACAAAAGCTTATTAAAGACAATAATTAGTTCTTATGAACTCTTAGATTAGATGCATTTCTAAGGATTCTTTTTCTTTCTCATAAAAAAAAAATCATACTTTTCTTATTTTTAATTTTTAGTTCTTTCTGTTACCTAAAAGAAAGAATGCTATAAGTAAAAGCAAAGACCTTAATTTTACTTTACACTAATTTTTTTTTACTTTATTTTTTCTTTCTTTTGTTACTCCTGTTATTCAAGTCGAAGAACTATGAAAAGTTTATAACTAACAAAAAACTGCTAATCTTTTCATTGGCATAGTTTATTTGTTGGAAAAGAGTTGAATCTTCTCATTTCAGGATTGATCATCTCGAGTTCTCTGTTGAGGATGGAAATTCCATAATAAATAAGTCTTAAGCAAACTATTTTATTCCTCTTTTTCAAACTATGTTTCATTCATATGATAGAATATGGGTTTAAATAAATTGGATCCTTGCAGAGTCTTCCCCGATAAATACTTATTTCTTTTATCCATATTTCTCCATAGATAGCAAGTTTGAATTAGTATACAAAACCAATGACTATTCATGATTCCATCCATATTGGATCAATTCTCGATACCACTTTGCAATGAAATTAGAGGAATGTAATGTTATGGTAAAACTTCGTTTAAAACGATGTGGTAGAAAGCAACGTGCGACTTGAAGGAGATGATCGATTGTGGATTTTGCTATCCACCATTTTCCATAGTAATGAAAATGCTCTTGGCTCGACATAGTCTGTTCTATTTGTCCCGAACCGAATTTGCGCTGGGTTGTTTGTAAGTAAATAGTACACGATGGAGCTCGAGAAGACAGAATTTATTTTTTATCAAGGGAAAGAATCTAGGGTTAGTGAAAACTAATAAATTAGGCCAACTTTGTCAGTCTATCCTTAATATAGAAATTGAAAGGTTAAAATAAGAAAAAGTCTAATTTTGGAAGATTGGAAAACTTTTTTTTGATTAAAAGTCTATCAGAATCAATCGTTCATATTCGATTTCTCTAGAAGAGGAAAATGCTTTATTGAAGGAAATAAGAAAAAAAGAAAGGGTATGTTGCTACTCTTTTGAAAGAAAAAAGAATAGGAATTCCCGAAGTAATGTCTAAACCCAAGGATTTCACAAATCAAAGATAAAGGATTCCGGAACAAGTAAACATGATTTTCAACCATCTCAACAATAGAATTAGATCAGAATAAGGAATAAAAGTCAATTTGTTCGAGATGAGATAAAGAAAAGAGTTTAGAGACGACTCAAAAAATTTCGAAGGATTTCTCTTTTGAATTCTGTTAGTCAAAATTAGCCAACTTGAGTCATGAGTATAAATGAAATTTGTTTTTTCTTCTATAAGGAAATTAATGCAAGTCATAGTCTAATATTATAGATAGAAATTCGAATCATTTTCTCGAGCCGTATGAGGAGAAAACCTCCTATACGTTTCTAGGGGGGGCATTGTTTATCTACATCTATCCCAATAAGCTGTCTATCGAATCGTTGCAATTGATGTTCGATCTCGAAGAGAAGGAAGAGATCTTCAAAAAGTTGGTTTTTATGATCCGATAAAGAATCAAACTTGTTTAAATGTTCCAGCTATTCTCTATTTCCTTGAAAAAGGTGCTCAACCTACAAGAACTGTTTATGATATTTTAAGGAAAGCAGAATTCTTTAAAGATAAAGAAAGAACTTTGAGTTAATTGAAGAACTAAATGAATAAAAAATAAAAAAGTAGGGGAGAGTCATTAATATCCCTTAATTATCACAATTTGCCTCTTTTTTTGCCTCTTTTTTAGTCCTATTTTTTTGCTGCATTTATGTCGTGCCAATCCAACAAAAGCCCTTATTTAATTTCCTTATTTGTATCTAATTGGTTTTCTTACCATTGTATTTCTATTGACAAAGGTCTATTGAACAAATAGAATTTGTAGCTAGATAGGTCTCTTTATTGTCACTCCATATTAGGTATTTCTGTCTACACTTTGCTCAAATGATAGGGTTGCCCCCCCCTTGCATGTACTTTCATATAAGATTTTTCTATATTAAATGTTAAAAAAATAACAATTTTGCTATTATGATTGGGGCCGCTTCTTTTTTAACCTTAGTGAAATTTAACCGATCTGTTTATTTTGGTATTTGAGTGTTTTTAATGGGTGATAAAATCTTTCTTTTGATGTCTTGCTAATTCAATGTTTTGCCAGGAGCGTCCGGTGTAATTCCATCGATTTTTGGATTTCGATCGTATCTAAGATCCTATTTTATCTGGGTTGCTAACTCAATGGTAGAGTACTCGGCTTTTAAGTGCGACTATGATCTTTTACACATTTGGATGAAGCAACAAATTCGTCCAGACTCTTGGTAGAGTCTAGAAGACCACGACTGATCCTCAAAGGTAATGAATGGAAAAAATAGCATGTCGTAATAAAATCAATTTCTTTTTTTTTTTTGGAATAAAAAAATTCCGATTTTCTGGGTCTAGTGAATAAATGGATAGAGCCTAGCTCTAATTCTGGTAAAATAAAAAGCAACGAGCTTAACTTCTTAATTGAAATGATTCCCCGATCTAATTAGACGTTAAAAATAGATTAGTGCCTGATGCGGGGAAAGGTTGGGTTTTCCTATCGGTGGACCCTTTAATTTTTTTTTAGGAATCCTAATTATTCTTGATTATGGATTGAAAAGGAATGTTATGAATTGAATGTGTAAAAGAAGCAGTATATTGATAAAGAGACTGTATTCCAAAGTCAAAAGAGCGATTGGCCTGCAAAAATAAAAGATTTGTTCTTGTTTGTAATTAGAACAAACATAAACTAATTAGATAGAAAAGGAGCAGAAAAAGATCTATGGATTAGACTCCCTTTCTTTTCAGGGTTTGTTTTCTAAAATGGAACACCCTGTTCTGACCATATTGCACTATGTATCATCATTTGATAAATCGAGAAATGCTTTTTTTCTCTGATTCAAGTAGAAATACAAATGGAAAAATTCGAAGGGTATTCAGAAAAACAGAAATCTCGTCAACAATACTTCGTTTACCCACTTCTCTTTCAGGAATATATTTATGCATTTGCCCATGATTATGTATTAAATGGTTCCGAACCTGTGGAAATTTTTGGTTGTAATAACAAGAAATTTAGTTCACTACTTGTGAAACGTTTAATTATTCGAATGTATCAGCAGAATTTTTGGATTAATTCGGTTAATCATCCTAACCAAGATCGATTGTTGGATCACAGCAATCATTTTTATTCGGAGTTTTATTCTCAGATTCTATCTGAGGGGTTTGCAATCGTTGTAGAAATCCCATTCTCACTAGGACAACTATCTTGTCCGGAAGAAAAAGAAATACCAAAGTTTCAAAATTTACGATCTATTCATTCCATATTTCCCTTTTTAGAAGACAAATTTTTGCATTTACATTATCTATCACATATAGAAATACCCTATCTTATCCATTTTGAAATCTTGGTTCAACTCCTTGAATACCGGATCCAAGATGTTCCATCTTTGCATTTATTGCGATTCTTTCTCAACTATTATTCGAATTGGAATAGTCTTATTACTTCAATGAAATCCATTTTTCTTTTTTCAAAAGAAAATAAAAGACTATCTCGATTCCTATATAACTCTTATGTATCAGAATATGAATTTTTCTTGTTGTTTCTTCGTAAACAATCTTCTTGCTTACGATTAACATCTTCTGGAACCTTTCTGGAACGAATCCAC